TCATTATTAAAAAAAAGAAGTCATTTGTTGACCTTAATCGGCGAATTTGCGAAAGAACCAACACCTAATTTCAATTTGAAAGGACTTATTTTATTTCCGAAAGAGAGAAAAAGGAGTTCAGAAGATCGAGATAAATTTTTAAAATTTTTATTCCATGTAGTTATGACTGATCCCAATAATAATCATAAAAAACCCATTATAAAAAAATCGAGTGGAGTAAAAGAAATCAGTAAAAAAGTATCCCACTGGTCATACAAATTAATCGACGAGTTGGAACAACAGGAAGGGGAAAATGCAGAAGACCTATTGGCCGAGGATCATGGGATTCGCTCAAGAAAAGCCAAACGTGTAATTATTTTTACCGATAAGCAGACGAATACCGATACTTATACCAAACAGACTAATGATCTTGATCAAGCAGAGGAGGTGGCTTTGATACGTTATTCACAACAATCGGATTTTCGTCGAGATATAATCAAAGGTTCCATGCGCACTCAAAGGCGTAAAACGGTTATTCGGGAACTGTTTCAAACCAATATACACTCTCCACTTTTTTTGGAAAGAAAAGATAATAAACTCTCTTTTTTGTATTTTGAAATTTATGAACTGATGAAATTCATTTTTAGAAATGCAATGAAGAAAAATGCAAAACTAAAAATTTCGGATTATAAAGAGGAAGAGATAAAAGAAATGGAGAAAAACAAAGAGTACAAAAGAGAGGAGGGAACGTGGATAGAAATAGCAGAAACTTGGGATACCATTCTATTTGCTCAAGTAATGAGAGGCTGCATGTTAGTAACCCAATCCATTCTTAGAAAATATATTATATTACCTTCATTGATAATAGCTAAGAATATAGGCCGGATGCTATTATTTCAATCCCCCGAGTGGTCTGCGGATTTAAACGAATGGAATAGAGAGATACATGTTAAATGTACTTATAATGGGGTTCAATTATCAGAAACGGAATTTCCAAAAGACTGGTTAACAGATGGTATTCAAATAAAGATTCTATTTCCTTTCTACTTAAAACCTTGGTACAGATCTAGGGATCCAATGAAAACGAAAAGAAAAAAAGAAGATTTTTGTTTTTTAACAGTTTGGGGAATGGAAGCTGAACTCCCTTTTGGTCCTCCCCGAAAAAAACCTTCCTTTTTTGAACCCATCTTTAAAAGACTCGAAAAAAAATTTAGAAAATTGAAAAAGATGTCTTTCACATCCCAACTTTTTAGAATAATGAGTAACGAAAGAACTCATTTTTTACTAAAAGATACAATAAAATTTAAAAATTGGAATGGCAGTTCCAAAAAAACGTACTTCTATGTCAAAAAAACGTATTCGTAAAAATTTTTGGAAAATTAAGGGATACTGGTTTTATTTAAACGCCCTTTCATTATCTAAATCTCTTTCTACTGGAAATTCACAAAGTTTTTTGTGCAACAAGTAAATAATTAAATGAAAAAATATTTAGAAAAAATTTGAGGCAAAACAAATTATTTTCATTCTCTAATATTTTCTGCTTTGAACTGATCAACCTAAAAACAAAAAAAATCTCTCTAGAAATCTATTCTAGAACTCTCTTATGGTCTTTTTTTTTTTCTAAAATTTCCATAGCATAAATAAAAAAACATTTTCACATTTTCAAATATATATTATTACAAATATATATTATTATTAGTATTGAATTTTGAACCTTTAAACTGCTAAACTGCTATTTTAACCTAATAGTATTTATTAATTTAAACTTAATTCATTAATATTTCTAAAAAATATTTTGTTGACTCCTATAATTATAATATATAATTATAATATATATATAATTATAATATATAATATATATATATAATTATAATATATAATAATATATAATAATATAGATGATTAAATATTAACAAGTTATTATGATTTCGAACAGGCCGCTATGGTGAAATTGGTAAACACGCTGCTCTTAGGAAGCAGTGCTAAAGCGTCTCGGTTCGAGTCCGAGTGGCGGCATGGCATCTTCTAAAATAAACAATAGGATAATAAATCGAATTGTTGGTTTCCATATTTTCGTCCCTTTTTTATCTTTTATATTAAATATTAAATTATAGGTTATTTATGCTGTTTTCAACTTTTGAACATATATTAACTCATATATCTTTTTCTATTGTTTCAATTTTAATTACAATTCATTTGCGAATCTTATTAGTCGATGAAATCGTAGAACTATATAATTCGTCAGAAAGGGGCATGGTAGCAGGCTTTTTCTGTATAACAGGATCATTAGTAAATCGTTGGATTCATTTTGGTCATTTACCATTAAGTGAGTTATCCGAATCATTAATCTTCCTTTCATGGAGTTTTTCCATTATTCATATGGCTCTGTATTTTAAAAAAGAAAAAAAGGATTTAAGCTCAATACTAGCGCTGGGTGTCATTTTTACTCAAGGTTTTGCTACTTTAGGTCTTTTAACTCAAATGAATAAATCCGAAATATTAGTACCTGCTCTTCAATCCCAATGGTTAATGATGCACGTAAGTATGACCCTATTGGGCTATGCATCTCTTTTATGTGGATCCTTATTATCAGTATCACTTCTCGTCATTGCATTTCAAAAAGACATAATTATTTTTAGTAAAAGCAATTCTTTCTTAAATAAGGCATTCCACTTTGGTAATAGTCAAAACAGGAATGAAAAAATTAAAAATATTTTACAAAACACTTCCTTTTTTTCGACTAGAAATTTTTACAGGTACCAATTGATTCAACAATTGGAACATTGGAGTTATCGTGTTATTAGTCTAGGTTTTTTATTTTTAAGTATAGGTATTCTTTCAGGAGCTGTATGGGCTAATGAAGCGTGGGGGTCCTATTGGAATTGGGACCAGAAAGAAACTTGGGCATTTATTACTTGGATCATATTCGCAATTTATTTACATACTCAAACGAATAGAAATTTGAAAGGGAAAAATTCTGCAATTGTGGCTTTTATAGGCTTTCTTGTAATTTGGATATGTTATTTTGGGATCAATCTATTAGAAATAGGACTGCATACTTATGGTTCATTTTTATTTTAATCTAATTGAAGAAAGGGCTTGATGAATACAAACATAAAATAGATTTTGTTATAATTTCAATTCATTTTTGAATGAACCTAAAAAAAAAGAAAAAGTGTAGTATCAATAAATTCATGAAGGGCTATTCGTCAAAAACCTGTATTCCGTCCCATATCAGTTATAGAAACCATTTCTATAATTCGAATTTTAAATTAAAAACCTAATAAAGTAAGATAAATTTTTTTTATATTTATACTTATTATCCAGTAAAAATTTAATACGAGTAGGGTTTCATATGAACCAAACCCATTCATACACTCCGCTTTTTAATTAAAAGAAATTTTAGTTAATATTCCGTCTAAAAGCATACAAACAAATAATGTAAAAGCTATAAGAAAACCACTATAGTATAGCTATATAGTATTATATAAATGCTATATAATAAATTTTATATTTTAAGAGACTTTCTATATACTTTTCCCTTTATTATATATACTATATATATATTTTAAATGTTCGCCATAATAAATTACTCAATTGGAAATGATAATAGATTCTAATATGGATATATTTTTAGTTCTAAAGAGAATTTCGAAAAACTCCGCGAATATCTGATATCTGAAAAGTAAAATTGAAGTAAAAACACCCGTAAACATAATAAAAAAGAATACTACGCTTGAATCCCGTACTTCATAATTTAATCTTAACTTAATTTTTAATAAATATATTTTTCTTTTGTTTTTTGAGTACGGGTTTTGTCGGTAAAAAAAAGATAATTTAAGTGAAACGTTTTGAAACTATCAACTATCAATCAACTATCAATAAGCTAGACCCATGCTGCGAGTTGTTTCATGCCATAAATAAACTCGAATGCTCAAGAAATCCGTTGGGCAGGCGGATTCACATCTTTTACAACCGACACAGTCCTCTGTTCTTGGAGCAGAAGCAATTTGCTTAGCTTTACAGCCGTCCCAGGGGATCATTTCTAATACATCTGTAGGACATGCTCGGACACATTGAGTGCACCCAATACATGTATCATAAATCTTTACTGAATGTGACATTGGATCTATAAATTGTCGAACGTCATAAAATTTCGATCTAGTAAACTTGTAAATAAATCATATATTTAGATACCAGATGAATCAATGATTTATCAAAATTTATTTTTTTTTTTTATTTTAATAATGTACTCTATTATTTTTTGACAAATAAGTCATAAGCCGTTGACGTTTTCCTATTACTAGAATTTTTCGTAGACCTCTCTGAGATAAAAAAATCTTTTCTATGTAATTCCAAATGTGAATTTTATTAAAAAAATTCGATTATTAAATTATTAATACCAAAAATATTAATACCAAAAACTTCAATCATTTGAATCTAGTTTTAACAAAACGAAAATATAAATTAGGTTTTGAACCTAAATTTTTTTTTTATAAAATAAAAGAATTAATTTTATTTCAGATTTGATTTGAATGGGAATCAAAAAATATGTTACATTCTTGTATTTAAAAATTCTACGAACTTGTTTTGAAATCGAATTTGTCGAAAGTCGTATTATGTTTCAGGGCGGACTGTAAGACAGTGCATTTATATATTTTATTATATTAATATTATATTATGAGATATTAATAGTCAGGTATACGATATATGATGAGTAAGAACAGATATATAGGAAAAATCTATCATCAACGATTTTTCAATTGTGGATACATATGTATCCTTAACATACTGAAGTGAATGCCGTTATTGGTATCAAACCAATATCGATTTATACAAGTTAAATCCTCTAATCGAAAATTCGGCCAAAGAAAAAATTTCAATTTAATTAATTTTTCTTTTTCTCTATCAAAACATTTGTTTTCACTTAAAATACCACAGTGTTTTACATTTGTCCTATTGCAAAATATTCGATTTTTATCGAAATTTTTTATATTCTTTAAATTGAAACAATTTCGAATTCTAAATTCTCTACAACGTCTAGGCGATAAAATAGTTTCAAGAACAAGTAAATCATAAAAATTTTCGTCTTTATTTCCAATCATCCTTTGGTGTCGTGTAGTTGATTTTTTGATTTTTATTTTATCTACATATCTTTTTTCTTGGTTTCTTGGATTAACTTGTCGCTTACTCTTATAAAAACATGAAATACTTACGATTTGATATATAAGAAATTTTCTATTGTTTGTTACAGGTAGACGAATCGGTTCGAGAATTAATACCCCCCTTTTCATCAATTCGGTAAAAGTGAATTTTTTATTACTTGGCATTATATCCAGACTCATTTCGTCTCTTCGAATAGAAGATAGAGCTATTTCTTTTGGATTTAGCAGTCTAAGTAGGAGACAATATACTTTAATATTATTGATAATTTTTTTCTTCAAAATATTATCCCATCTGAATTGAAAAAACAAATATCTTTTTAGGAAGATATTGATATTGAGTTCCGTTTCTGTATGATTCTTGTATTGTGTGTTTTGTGTGTTTTTTTTTTGTTTCGTCATGTTTAATTTTGCATAATCATCTTCAAGAACTTTTTGTTGACTTGAGAAAGGGGATTCAAGATCCTTTTGATTTAGATTCTCGAATTCTATTTTTTTTTTCTCATCCAATTCATTAAAATTGAAAAGAAGTGATTTAATTGGTATAACCCAAGATTTAATCTTATAGCTTTTGTAAAGTAGTACCAATTTTTGGAAGACCCAAAGTTCAATATTCGGTATGTAACTATTTCGTATTTCCTTATTCATTCCCATCCAATTAAAAAGGTTTTTTTTTTTATTGGGTGGATCCTTTTTTTGATAAATTGTGAGATAAAAAATACGTTTCTTATCAAATTTATTCAAATTTTTAGTACCAGTTTTAATATTTTTGTTATTGTTGATATTGGTCTTGGGATCGATCCAGGCCTCAATATCCACTTTTTTTTTTAATAAAAAAAAAAGAATTCGACAATCAAAATATTTTTTATCCAAATTTTTATCCATAGCACTAATATCATCGTATCGTAGATAATTCTTGAAAAATTTATTGATAGGGCCTGTCATGTCGACTAATTTATTTTTATCTGTGTTATAATTCAGAAAAAATATTCTTTTATTTTTTACTTGTAATTTTCCTTTTAATGGCGATCCAGACATATAAATAGATGCGTCCATCCTATTTTCATAATTAATTGATTTATATGATAATAGCTCATATCTATAATTTTTTTTGAAATTAGAGTGTTGATTTGACAATAAAATCTCTTCATATTCATAATAAGGTTTTTTTTCATAATGAATAAATTGAGATTTATCATATAAATATTCTTTATTTAACTCTTTATTTTGAATGCTAGAATGTTGATTTACTCTGTTTCTCCATTTTTGTGGGACTAATCGAGACCATCTAATTGGTGATAAATCATATTGATAATAACCCTTTAGCCAGTTTTTCCATTCATTTATTTCATAATTCGAAAGTTTATTATGTTTTACTTTTGAATCACAATTAAAGATTCCTTGTGTTCTAAAAGACCTCGTTATTCCATTCTTAAGAAAAAAATGAGTTCCAGTACATTGAAGGACATATCTTAACTTATCCAAGTTAATAATTTGAATTTGTGATAATTTAAAAAATACATATGTTTGTGAGAAGGAAGATAAGTCAAAATGAATCTGTGAATTTTTATTATTAATGTTAATATTAAAGTGAATATTAAATAACTTTTTTATAGTTGAAATAAAATGAATTGTGATTTTGTTTGTTTTATCAACTCTTTCTTTTTTTTTTTCATTATTGTAAATGTACTTATCAATTTTTTTTTTTGTTAATTCAAGAAAGAGTTGCGCATTCATATTGGTCATTTTTATGATACTAGTATATAAAAAGATAAAGATATTTATATATATCTTTTTCATAAAATATTTGAAAAATTTTAAAATTATAAACAAATCCGATTCGTAAATGAATCGAGAATTTTTTTTTTTAGTACAAATCCCCATAGTTAAAAATATTTTTTTCTTGTCTTTTTTAATTTGATCGATTTTGTTTTTGATTTTGTTTGTTTTATCAGCCAGATCCTTCATTTTATCATCTGTCGGTAAATACTTTGTCGAATCCTTTGATTTTTTTTGAATAGATGATTCATAAATTATCTGATTTTTTCTTTTTTTTATTAGCAAATCTTTGAATAGCAAATCTTTGAAGTACGTTTTTTTGGAACTGCCATTCCAATTTTTAAATTTTATTGTATCTTTTAGTAAAAAATGAGTTCTTTCGTTACTCATTATTCTAAAAAGTTGGGATGTGAAAGACATCTTTTTCAATTTTCTAAATTTTTTTTCGAGTCTTTTAAAGATGGGTTCAAAAAAGGAAGGTTTTTTTCGGGGAGGACCAAAAGGGAGTTCAGCTTCCATTCCCCAAACTGTTAAAAAACAAAAATCTTCTTTTTTTCTTTTCGTTTTCATTGGATCCCTAGATCTGTACCAAGGTTTTAAGTAGAAAGGAAATAGAATCTTTATTTGAATACCATCTGTTAACCAGTCTTTTGGAAATTCCGTTTCTGATAATTGAACCCCATTATAAGTACATTTAACATGTATCTCTCTATTCCATTCGTTTAAATCCGCAGACCACTCGGGGGATTGAAATAATAGCATCCGGCCTATATTCTTAGCTATTATCAATGAAGGTAATATAATATATTTTCTAAGAATGGATTGGGTTACTAACATGCAGCCTCTCATTACTTGAGCAAATAGAATGGTATCCCAAGTTTCTGCTATTTCTATCCACGTTCCCTCCTCTCTTTTGTACTCTTTGTTTTTCTCCATTTCTTTTATCTCTTCCTCTTTATAATCCGAAATTTTTAGTTTTGCATTTTTCTTCATTGCATTTCTAAAAATGAATTTCATCAGTTCATAAATTTCAAAATACAAAAAAGAGAGTTTATTATCTTTTCTTTCCAAAAAAAGTGGAGAGTGTATATTGGTTTGAAACAGTTCCCGAATAACCGTTTTACGCCTTTGAGTGCGCATGGAACCTTTGATTATATCTCGACGAAAATCCGATTGTTGTGAATAACGTATCAAAGCCACCTCCTCTGCTTGATCAAGATCATTAGTCTGTTTGGTATAAGTATCGGTATTCGTCTGCTTATCGGTAAAAATAATTACACGTTTGGCTTTTCTTGAGCGAATCCCATGATCCTCGGCCAATAGGTCTTCTGCATTTTCCCCTTCCTGTTGTTCCAACTCGTCGATTAATTTGTATGACCAGTGGGATACTTTTTTACTGATTTCTTTTACTCCACTCGATTTTTTTATAATGGGTTTTTTATGATTATTATTGGGATCAGTCATAACTACATGGAATAAAAATTTTAAAAATTTATCTCGATCTTCTGAACTCCTTTTTCTCTCTTTCGGAAATAAAATAAGTCCTTTCAAATTGAAATTAGGTGTTGGTTCTTTCGCAAATTCGCCGATTAAGGTCAACAAATGACTTCTTTTTTTTAATAATGATTTTTTATCAAATGGATAAGACATTTTCTGTTCAAATTCTCGGGAATTGGTAAGAAGTATACCATGAATCTTATTTATCCAAAAGGTTTCATTTATAATGAAAGGTGAAACCCTTTTTTTTATTGTTTCACGAGAAGGTCCGTTCAAGAAAGGATCATATCTCTTAGGCAAGTATTCTTTTTTTTTTTTATCGCTATTACATAATCGAGTCCTTTTTTCGAGTATATCTAGAAAAAGATATTCTTTGTCTAGAGCCTCAATTCTATTTATAGCCTCGTTGGTTTGTTTATTCCTTTTGTATTCATTAGTATAAATCCAATAAGTATATAATTCATTAGAAGATAAAATTTCTAGTGCCGATTCATTCAAAGATATCTTTCGTTGTATCATTTCCAAAAAAGTTAACAAACTGGGTAGATATGTAAAAGAAATTTTGAGTTTTCCATCACTTTGACATGTATAAAAAAAATATTGTGACATTTCATTTCTTACAGCATTTTCAAATCGATCGTTTTTTATATATCGTAATGGGTGATTCCATCGTTTATAGTCGAAAAGAAGAGTCACAAGAGGCTTTTCAAACCATAAGACGCTTTTATCTTCTTTGTTTTTACGTATTTCTAACTTTAAATTTTCTTTATTTTCATCCAGATAAGAAGTTTCATAAACTGGTTTTTTTTTATAGCATGTAGCTTTAAAATGTAATTCATCTTTCGTTTTTTCCTTTCCATTTAATCTGATCTCTTTCGTTTCATCAATTTTGTCCAAAGCCCCCCTTTTTTCGGAAAAAGGGGAAGGATCTTCTTCGGTAAATACATCTTGTGACTCTTTTTGAATCCCCTTCGTTTCGGAAGTTTTTTTCAGTTTCTTAGTAAGAATGGGCGACGGTATTCTGCCTAAATGGTAGACACAGGTAATAAATAAGAGAATACTAAATATTCGAGCCATAAAATTTATCAATTTAGACATAATGTATTTGTTAAATCGAATAAGTACATTAGATCTAATAGAATGATTTTGCCCTATCCAGACTAATACCAATACAATCCATTTCATGAATAAAATGTGACCAATTAACCAACCAAAAAAACTACTTGTTACAAATAACATCTTGTTGTTGCATCGAAACATAAAAATGTTGACTAATCTGGCTAACGTTGAACTTGGTAAAATGAAATGGTTGAAAAATAGAAAAATGATATTATTCAGGAATATACATTGAATGCTGAGATTACGCATTGAATTTCTGGTAGTAGACCCATAAACCAAAAAGTTTTTGTGATTGTTCCAGAAGAAATGAAACAAAAGATACGGTAGAGCTAGGACAGTTATTGTATGAGGTCTACCCAATGCTAGATGCAGAGGCGCATAATAGATCGATATGAATATCATGAGCTGTCCCGTAATAAAACCTGTTATCGCTGATACCTTCTTCTCGGTTCCTTCTTCTCTTT